CATATGTATATGGTTACAATTATTTACGCTCCCAGTGCGCCTATGATATAGCACCAGGTGGATTTTTAGCTAGTGTGTATCATCTTACAAGAATACGGTATGGTATAGATAAACCTGAAGAGGTATGCATAAAAGTCTTTGTCCCAAGGAATAATCCTAGAATACCGTCTGTTTTCTGGGTTTGGAGAAGTGCAGATTTTCAAGAACGGGAATCATATGATATGTTGGGAATCTCTTATAATAATCATCCACGCCTTAAACGTATCTTGATGCCTGAAAGTTGGATAGGCTGGCCCCTACGTAAGGACTATATTACTCCAAATTTCTATGAAATACAAGATGCTCATTGAATGACAAGAAACTAATGTTAATGTATACGATAATGACACGACTCCAGAATTCATTTAAGGAATATTTTAACGTCCTGTTTCATCTGAAACAGAGTAACTGCACTCTAATTCGTATTCTGGATGGGCTAAAAGCTAAAAAAGATGCTTCATTGATATTCCCCAATTTGAAAGATATACATTTTGTATGAGCAAAAACAATAGAATAGGATGAATCAAAAGAGTTCTGTACCATGTAACATGAACTTTGTACCGCGCACATTACTTAGAGGGATTTCAGGAAGTAAAAAAAAAGTTAAATAAAGTATAAGTAGGTAAGTAGGAGTCAAAAATAGAATAAATATAAAATAAAATACGAAAACAAAATTCAGAAATGCAAAAGGATCAGATTTTATTTGTACTGTGTTTGAAATACATTCTGTTTATTTCTATCCTTCAACTCCTTTAGACTTTTAAGTTTTTTAACCAATAACCAATCCTTTAACTTATTAATTTTAGATATATATGTTAGATATATATGAAGGCTTAACATTTGGGTGAGAGAAAGCACGGTATGAACAAACAAAAAATAAAAGAAAGCATAATCCCATTTTGTTCTTTATATATTTTATCTATACTCAAAAATGGAGGTCTATATCCATACACTATCCATATACCCTATTATACCTAGATGATATAGAATTTAGGTATACATATATATGATGCTTGAGGCTATTAATGAATATATATCCCATTAATTTGTATGACTAATTATTTGATACATTATTTACGTGTCAGGAACCAGATTTGAACTGGTGACACGAGGATTTTCAGTCCTCTGCTCTACCAACTGAGCTATCCCGACCTTTTCTCGCGCATTATCCTAGTAGAGCACTTTATCTATGTCAATTAAAGGGACTAAAAAATTAAGAAAGTATTAAAAAATCTTACCCAGCTCCTGAATTTCTTAGATTAAAAAAAGATAAGATAAAAAGTAGTTAGGAAGTATAGTTAAGTTAGTACTTAAAATGGACTTTTATTGGGGATAGAGGGACTTGAACCCTCACGACTTATAAAGTCGACGGATTTTCCTTTTACTATAAATTTCATTGTTGTCGGTATTGACACGTAGAATGGGACTCTCTCTTTATTCTCGTCCGAATAATCAGTTTTTAAAAAGATCTATACAGACTCTGGAATGAATAATTTGATCACTGAATATTTGATTCTTCCTTAAACTTTGATTGGAATATAGATTTACAATAACTCTTAAATTTTTCATATCTATATATATTATAATGGATTCGGGCCGCGATTAATCAATCGTTTACTATGTCAGTATGTATATATACGTATATAGGGCGGGCATCCTCTCCGTAATTTTGATAGAAGGATTCCGGCTACCAGCGCAACGTAATCAACTTCATTCGTTAGAACAGCTTCCATTGAGTCTCTGCACCTATCTTTTTTTATTGTAGTTTTATATTATAAAAACTATAAATTAAACCCTTTTTCTCAAAATAAAGATTTGGCTCAGGATTGCCCATTTTTAATTCCGGGGTTTCTCTGAATTTGGAAGTTATCACTTAGCAGGTTTCCATACCAAGGCTCAATTTAATCAAGTCCGTAGCGTCTACCGATTTCGCCATATCCCCTTTTGCGACAGGATCCAGTTGTAATTCTATTCAATTCTTTTATTTATTTTATTTTATTTATCTTTGAATCAAATCATTGCGTTGAATTTATTAGATAATGATTCTTATATCTAAAAGTGTATGCCACTATTTTTTTTGCCATTCTCTATCATTTCCATTGTATTGAATGAACCCTATTTGTTCCAATCGGACATGATTCTATCATTGATGTGCCTCCAATTCAATATGAATAGATATATCCCACCTCTATAATCTCTCCTCCCCTCATTTTGACTTTAAAAGTGCAATTTGTAATACTGGAAGGATCGATACTCATTACTTATTTTTTTTTTTTTCGCCCTATCTTATCTGAATGACAACAAAGGAATATCTTAATTATAATTTTAATTGTATCTTTATAATAATAATATCTTTATTCTTATCTTAGAATGGATTCACTATCATTATATTATATAATATAATTAATTATATAATTTATTAGAGATAATTAATAATTACTTAGCATAATTTGGTATAACTGTTCTAAGAAATAATTAGACTTTTCTAAAATATAATATCAAATTGAATTTGATATTATATTCTTAAATCAAGTAATAATTATGGAAATATTATGTATTTTTAAGTATTATTATTAAGTAATTATTAATACTATGAATTAAAATTTTAAAAATAATAAATAAATAATAAATATTAATTAAAATAAATTAATAGCTAATATATTAAATTTGGTAGTTTCCGGACTCCCTATTCACTATTTATATTTCTGCTATGTGAGCCCGCTTAGCTCAGAGGTTAGAGCATCGCATTTGTAATGCGATGGTCATCGGTTCGATTCCGATAGCCGGCTTTTATCTATCTATTTTTTCATGATTGATAATATCTTCTCCCCCCTTTCTTCAAATATCGGTCGCTGATCTATTATGTCGTGTTAACTTGCAACTATGAATAAAAAATAGATTGGAATGGAGCAATTAGATCTATACAGAACAAATCATAAAACAGAGACTTAACTTCCTTACTATCATATACAAAAAATATAGATATTGATACAATGCATTTCATTCTATTTTCATTCTACTTTAGTATTGTATACTTCAGTAGATTTAGCCTTGCTTTGTTTATCCTTTAGTTCAGTCTTAATTTAGATTTTTCTTTAAATTTTTCAATAAAAAAAAGGAGTTTTATGTCTCGTTACCGAGGGCCTCGTTTCAAAAAAATACGCCGTCTGGGGGCTTTACCAGGATTAACTAGTAAAAGGCCTAGATCTGGAAGTGATCTTAAAAACCAATTGCGTTCTGGGAAAAAATCGCAATATCGTATTCGTCTAGAAGAAAAACAGAAATTGCGTTTTCATTATGGTCTAACAGAACGACAATTACTTAGATATGTGCATATCGCTGGAAAAGTCAAAGGGTCAACAGGTCAGGTTTTACTACAGCTACTTGAGATGCGTTTGGATAACATCCTTTTTCGATTAGGTATGGCTTCAACCATTCCTGGAGCCAGACAATTAGTTAACCATAGACATATTTTAGTTAATGGTCGTCTAGTAGATATACCAAGTTACCGTTGCAAACCCCGAGATATTATTACTACGAAGGATAAACAAAGATCGAAATCTCTGATTCAAAATTATATTGCTTCATCGCTCCGGGAGGAATTGCCAAAACATTTGACTATTGACTTATTCCAATATGAAGGATTAGTAAATCAAATAATAGATAGTAAGTGGATTGGTTTGAAAATAAATGAGTTGTTAGTCGTAGAATATTATTCCCGTCAGACTTGAACCTAATGAAAATAACAAGAAAGGTTCAGACAATTTGACTTTATACCATACCCTTTTTTTGTCGAAGGAAATAGATTTAAGAGCCTTGATCCACATTTTTTTTCTTATTCACGTATCACAAATGAATCGGCAGTAGGATTTTTTTTTTTGCTTTTCCCATATTTATATTTTACGTACCACAGTAATGTAATTAGGAATAGAGAATCTCTATCAAATCAAATAAAGTTCTTACTTACTGTTGGAATAATGCTATCAATTGTTATTTGAATTTGATACATTGTGATCGGTAACGTTGGTGACTCGATAGAAACGGAAAGAGAGGGATTCGAACCCTCGGTAAACAAAAGCCTACATAGCAGTTCCAATGCTACGCCTTGAACCACTCGGCCATCTCTCCTACATAATCATAATCTTAATTATTGACCAGAAACCGAGTGAAGTGAATAGCGAGTCATTCATATTATTTATTCCAGTACGGGTAGGACCCATTACTGGTTACATAGGAATAAAAGATTCCTTTCAAATTTCATATTTCTCAACACCAATTTACTTAATAGATTTTTAGATTTTAATTGTATAACGCATACGCATTATGCAAACAAAAGAGTATGGTTACTCTCCTCTATTTTATCATGGAATTATAATTCCATTCTTTATTTTTCCTCTTTTGATTATAACCAAATCAAAACTTTTCGAGTTACCAGAATTTATAGTAAAATAAAGTCCTTGGTTAGTCAACTTAGAGAAAATCGTAATAGTTCCGTTTATCAGTATGTAGGAAATCCAATTTCATTCAAATATTTCATATCTCATCCCCCCTTGGGCACAATTTGAGCGGAATATCCACATCTTTTTTTAGAATTAGTCTATTTTTATGATATTTCGTACTACTGTACAATTCGGAAAATTTTCCTTTGAGAAAATGAGAAGAATTATAGAATGGATTGTTAATTATGCCTAGATCCCGGATAAATGGAAATTTTATTGATAAGACTTCTTCAATTGTAGCCAATATCTTATTACGAATAATTCCGACAACTTCAGGGGAAAAAAAGGCATTTACCTATTACAGAGATGGTGCGATTTGATTTTTTTTCTTGCTTTTTTAGACCTTAATCTGAGAGAGAAGCGTGGTTCGCGATAGAAAGAAACAAATTGGTTTTAAACCAACGCTTGGTGAAGGTGAAGTTTAAAGATAGAACAATTCCTTCTGTCGTGTATCCTCGATTGATACGGCTTCAGATGCTTTAATTATCGATTTTAGTATTGAGCGAAAGGTTACACCTATAGGTTCTGGATTGCGGGTCAATACTACGCCACTAGTACCAATGGGCGGCATAGAGGAAGAAGCACTACTCTACGGAATCAACAACACGAAAACTTTGTTATATTATAAATTACCTCTTCTCGGTATTGGGACTAATAAGAATGAATGGTTGGGACAACAAACATCCATCTCGTTTGTACTTTGGATACCCATATAACCATCAAAGATTGTTGAAGTGACTGATTCCTGGAAATAGAAGGCGTTGTGAACAAAGAAATTGTTGGAGTGACTATTTCCATCTAGCACTAATACAATTGGTGTTAAGAAAAGACCTCTTTCGGGAAGGCTGGCTAGAAATTTCTTGTAAAAATACTAGCCCCCATCAGTTCATAATGAGAATAGTGAAATCTTGATTCCAGAGATTATGTCCCTTAGTACTATGCACAGAGGGGAGGAGCCGTATGAGATAAAAATCTCATGTACGGTTCTGGAACGGAGATTCTTTGAATAGAATGAACGGCCGTAACGGATGTCGGCTCAATCCGAAGGAAATTATGCGGAAGCTTTACAGAATTATTATGAAGCTACGCGACCAGAAATTGATCCCTATGATCGAAGTTATATACTCTATAATATAGGCCTTATACACACAAGCAACGGAGAGCATACGAAGGCTTTGGAATATTATTTCCGGGCACTAGAACGAAACCCATTCTTACCACAAGCTTTTAATAATATGGCCGTGATCTGTCATTACGTGCGACTATCTCCATTATAGAAAAAAGATAAAGGCTAGTAAATACTATAGTAAATACTAGAATAAAATAGGCTTTCTACATATGTATCGTCTAAAGCAACGATTTTTATCAGCTGTAGCAAGGAAAAATACTTCAAATATAAATAAATAAGTACGCCTATATACTCTATGGATAAAGGATCGAATTGATAGAGAAAGCACCGTAAAGATCAATTAGCAAGTTATTAGGTCGATACAGTTAAGAACTGCTTACTTATGTCATAATATGAGATATAAAGTTAGGAATCTACTTATGTAATAGAGTCGATCTACTAAGGTATTGAGCAGCGGTGTAGCATCAGATCCCAAAGATAGTAAGTTCTTTTTTCTTACGGAGGAAAGTCTTTTTCAAAAATTCTATATGAATTTCATATATGAGATGAAACCGAGATAGTTACCTTTCAGAAAATCCTAACGATATAGGGGGAGTTAATTCTTATGAAGGTAGGAGAAAAGATAAAACTGATTATTGATCAAAATTAGAGTTTGAAACTTATGTAATTAACTTAACTTCGTCTGGTTAACCCAAGAAAACTGGGATAGGTTTATGAAAAACCTAAATTCAGTTAGCATAGGGTAGATTAAAAAGATGGGACACAAAAAGAGTCGATTGCTGAGCCGTATGAGGCAGGAAACTCTCAAGTACGGTTCTAAGGGAAGGAATTTAACCACCTATTCCGACCGGGGAGAACAGGCCATTCTACAGGGTGATTCTGAAATTGCGGAGGCTTGGTTCGATCAAGCTGCTGAGTATTGGAAACAAGCTATAGCGCTTACTCCAGGTAATTATATTGAAGCACATAATTGGTTGAAGATCACGAGGCGTTTCGAATTCGAATAAAAGCACTCTCTTTATTAATTTTTTAATTTATTAAAATGGTGATTGGATCCATCAATCAACTAAAATAGATAGTTACTATGAGAAGATCCAATCAAGAATTTCATTATATCTCTTCCTCCTAAAAATTCTATTTTTATAGTATCCCATAAGGATAAATGATAGGGATACAGCAGTATCAAATCGTATAGGATATAGCTAATAAATAAATAAAGTATGCCCCCGAATTACTAAATATGGATATCGCATAAGAAGATGTTTCATAGAAGTATATCGATATGGGCACTTTTACATTCAGATATAAATACACTAGCAAAAAAAAAAAAAAAAACAGTTTCTTCGTCATGCCAGGAAAAGTAAAAGGTATTTGATAATAAAAAGGGTCCGTTGGGCACCTAATCGTTATGTCATAATAGATCCGAACACTTGCCCCGGATCAACTTCGATATCATAATTGCTCTAGTGAATAACTAAATAAAATAGATGGATGAGAGATGGGGGACCGATGATAAAAAAAAATATCCATCTTTCAGAGGTTTCACTAAAAACTTGACTGTTGGCAGGTCTCTTTGTATGTGTTGTCCGGAAAGAGGAGGACTTAATGATTATTCGTTCGCCGGAACCAGAAGTGAAAATTGTTGTAGATAGGGATCCCGTAAAAACGTCTTTTGAGGAATGGGCCAGACCAGGCCATTTCTCGAGAACAATAGCTAAGGGCCCTGATACTACCACTTGGATCTGGAACCTACATGCTGATGCTCACGATTTCGACAGTCATACCAATGATTTGGAGGAGATCTCCCGAAAAGTATTTAGTGCTCATTTTGGT